CAACATATTCTATTTCTATTTATATTTTAAAATTCGCAAGAACCTTTCTTGAATTCAATTAGATGTTAACGTAAATGAACCATAACTATGTAGCCCTATTCCTAATAGATTGACTCCAAAATAGCATATCCAAATTATAAGAAAGCCCATAGACGCCACAATTGCGGAAATTTCAACCTGTAAATTTCTATTGGTTCTAGTATGTAAATAAACCGCAAATACGATCCAAGTAATAAATGCCCAAGTTTCCTTTGGGTCCCAATTCCAATAGGACCCCCATGCTTCATTAGCCCATACTGCTCCTGAAAGAATACCTATAGTTAAAAAGAGAAAACCTAGACTAATCACACGATAACTCCAATAATCCAACTGGTGAATTAATTGGGACCTGTAATAATTGTTAGCATAAAAAAAAGAAGCATTTCCTAAAAAATTGTTTCTTTCATTTATGTATTGTATTTGACCAAAAGAAAGTTCCTCGTTTAGTTTTAATAAAAAAGTATTCCTCTTACAAAAAAAATTTATGTTTTTTCGAAATGTAAGGACCAGAAGTGCTACTGATAATAATGATCCACATAAAAGAGCTGCATAGCCCAATATCATCATACTTACGTGCATTATTAACCACTCGGATTGGAGAGCGGGTACTAATATTGCGGATTGATGTATTTCAGTTAAAAGACCCGAAGTAGCAAAGCCTTGGGTAAAAATAACACTTGACACAGTTATTGTGCTTAAATGGCTTTTTTTTTTTTTTAAATATGGAACTATCTGAATAACTGATAAACTCCAAGAAAGAAAGATTAATGATTCATATAAATCACTTAGTGGGAAATGCCCCGAATAAATCCAACGAGTGACTAATAATACGGTTATACATAAAAAAGTAGCTATCATTCCCTTTTCTGACGAATCATTTAGTTTTATGATTTCATCGATTAATAAAGTTATCAAATGAATTGTAATTACAACGGAAACGATCGAAAAGGAAATATGAGTTAATATATGCTCTAAAGTTGAAAATATCATAAAAATTTTAAAAAGGAGGAATCCTGAAATATAAATCAGGAGTTGAATTCATTCTAGAATTTATAATATATTGTATCTATTTTCGAAGAGAAGGTCTGCCGCCACTCGGACTCGAACCGAGATGCTCTCGCACTGCTTCCTAAGAGCAGCGTGTCTACCGATTTCACCATAGCGGCTTGTTCGAATTCATAATAGCCTATTCATAGTCAATCGTCGAGATTTAAGGAGTCAACTAAATGAAATCTTTTTAGTCAAAATGAAAATGGATGAATAAAACTTTGTTCAAATACAAATTCGAAGGTTCATTATTCATTATTATGGGGTATGGGTTTTATTTACCTTAGTGCTTTGGTGTAGTTTATGCTCTTCTATAATTCAATAGAATCGAACTATTGAAACTATAAACTTCAACCCTCCAGTTATTGATAGAACTAAAAAAAAATTTCTTTATTCTTTTTCAGATTATTCTTTTTCAGAAAAGATTTATAATTTATATTATTTCCTAAAAGTTAAAAAATGTATTTTACCAATGAACAAAAAATAAGACCCCTTTTTTTATTATTTATTACTCAAAACTTGCACATTAATTCGGACAAAAAATTCCAGGCTTTTGTCGGTTGGGTTGAAAGAGACATATAAATGGGAAATTTATATATTCTAATAGATTAATTCAGAGAAATTCAGAATATATATAGAAAAACGTCGATTATTGTAATTGTGACAAACAGGTTGATGGGGAAAAAAGACTCCCCCATCTCCCAAACAAGAAAATATACTAACAAGGGTTCAAGTTTTGTATCTTGTCTTTATTCTTTTTTCAAAAGCTTTTTATAATTTACTAACCCCTAAACCGAAGAATTATTATTATACATATCCTAATAGCGAAGCGAGTTTTAGTTCATATTTATTAGCCACAAACAATAGGTTTGTTGATTTCCTATTAAGAATGAAATGGGCCTATTTTTCTATTCGGATTATTCCAATGTTTTATTTTATATTTTATGACTTTTTTTGTCGCACAAAAAAACTTTTTGAGTTTCCGGTAGAAAGAGATTTACCTAATGACAACGCTTTTAAGGCTGCCCAATATCCCTTCCCTTTCCAAATATTTTTACGAATACGCTTTTTTGATATAGAAGTACGTTTTTTTGGAACTGCCATTTTAAAATTAAGAGGTTACTCGTTGTTATAGTTATAGTTGGATGTGAAAGACATCTATTGGTCAAAACGAATATATTCATTATCTAGTTATTTTCTAGAGAATAATTAGATAATATATATATTATATATTATATATTATATAATTATATATATTATCTAGAGAAAACAAATCTAGAGAAAACAAAAAAAAAATATATATTATGCGAAAATAGTAAAAAATCTTACTATAAAAATATAATTAAATTTTTTTTCTACATAAAATAGACCGAAGGATTTAAGAACCCTTTAAGAACCCATTGCCTAATGAAAAGCCTAATGAAAACTTTAATTTTTTCTATTAATCGGTCAAACTTGAGTAAAGAATACTTCTAAATTCCATTTTAAAATTCGAATCAAACTAGTAATTAAAGTAATGAATCTGTTAAAAGATACACGTTTTGTTAAAAAAATCTTCGTTATTTTTTTATTAAATTTTATTTTATTTTACCCCCTTTTGATAATTACCTCCTTTTTTGATAAATATAAAAATAAATCTTATTCTTATATCTTATAGAAAATATAAAATGTTAGATATTATAGCGTTTCCTATAAATGTTTTTTTATTGAAACGGAAACTAATCAATCAGTTTCATACTGAAACTAGTTAATGATTTGGAACAAACTGACTAAAAAGCAAGATTTGTACAAAAATTGTACCTTAGTTAATCCTATGATTCATATCGATTCATATCAGATTTCTTTTTAGTGTAATTTTTTATCATTACTTTATGAATATAAAGTGATTTAATAATAATTAAATTTTGTATTTTCGTTATTTTAAGAAAAATCTTAGTTAATAACTAAATTCGCTTTTTATGAGCAAGTAGGTCATATCATTTGCCCAATTGTAACTTCTTTATTTTAATATTTAATTTGGAAAGACCCAGATAATATATAAAATTCGAAAAATATCTTTAAGTTAGTATTAAGTTAGTACATCTCTTGATTTTTTTATTGACCCCTTTTGTTTTGAAATTGAAAGGGGGTAGGATCCGGTAAATCGGAAACAATCAATTAAGAATAAATAAGAATAAAAAACTTTTTTATGGAACAGACATATCAATATTCGTGGATAATACCTTTCCTTCCACTTCCAGTTCCTATGTTAATAGGAGCGGGACTTCTTCTTTTTCCGTCGGCAACAAAAAGTCTTCGCCGTATGTGGGCTTTTCAAAGTGTTTTTTTGTTAAGTATAGTCATGATTTTTTCGATCAATCTGTTTATTCAGCAAATAAATGGCAGTTCTATCTATCAATATGTATGGTCTTGGATCATTAATAATGATTTTTCTTTAGAATTCGGTTACTTGATCGACCCGCTTACTTCTATTATGTCAATATTAATTACTACTATTGGAATTATGGTTCTTATTTATAGTGATAATTATATGTCGTATGATCAAGGATATTTGAGATTTTTTGCTTATATGAGTTTTTTCAGTACTTCTATGTTAGGATTAGTTACTAGTTCTAATTTGATACAAATTTATATTTTTTGGGAATTGGTAGGAATGTGTTCATATCTATTAATAGGGTTTTGGTTCACACGGCCTGTTGCTGCAAATGCTTGCCAAAAGGCATTTGTAACTAATCGTGTTGGGGATTTTGGTTTATTATTAGGAATTTTAGGTTTTTATTGGATAACAGGGAGTTTCGAATTTCAAGATTTATTCAAAATATTCAATAACTTGATTTCTAATAATCATAATGAAGTAAATTTTTTATTTGTTACTTTCTGTGCCGTTCTATTATTTTCCGGTGCGGTTGCTAAATCTGCACAATTTCCACTTCATGTATGGTTACCGGATGCCATGGAGGGGCCTACTCCTATTTCGGCTCTTATACATGCTGCTACTATGGTAGCTGCGGGCATTTTTCTTGTAGCTCGGCTTATTCCTCTTTTCATAGTCATCCCTCACATAATGAATTTCATCTCTTTGGTAGGAGTAATAACAATATTATTAGGGGCTACTTTTGCCCTTGCTCAAAAAGACATTAAGAGAGGTTTAGCCTATTCCACAATGTCTCAATTGGGTTATATGATGTTAGCTCTAGGTATGGGGTCTTATCGAAGTGCTTTATTTCATTTGATTACTCATGCTTATTCGAAAGCATTATTATTTTTAGGATCCGGATCCGTTATTCATTCAATGGAAACTCTTGTTGGATATTCTCCAAATAAAAGTCAGAATATGGTTTATATGGGGGGTTTAACAAAACATATCCCAATTACCAAAACCGCTTTTTTATTAGGTACACTTTCTCTTTGTGGTATTCCGCCTCTTGCTTGTTTTTGGTCCAAAGATGAAATTCTTAATGATACTTGGTTGTATTCACCAATTTTCGCAATAATAGCTTGGTTTACAGCGGGATTAACCGCATTTTATATGTTTCGAATCTATTTACTTACTTTTGAAGGACATTTAAACGTTAATTTTCAAAATTATAGTGGCAAAAAGAATACTCCCTTATATTCAATATCTCTATGGGGTAAAGAAGATTCAAAAAGAATTAACAAAAATTTTCGTTTATTAACGTTATTAACAATGAAAAATCATGATATTTTTTCTTTTTTTTCAAAAAAAACGTATCTAATTGATCAGAATTCAAGAAACATCACACAACCTTTTATTACTATTACCCGTTTTGTAAATAAGAAGTTTTTTTTGTATCCTTATGAATCGGATAATACTATGTTATTTCCTATACTTGTATTGGTTCTATTTACGTTGTTCGTTGGATCCCTAGGAATTCCTTTCAACCAAGAAGGAT